ATAGATATGAACATATTCCAACTAATTCCCAAAAAATATAAATTTGTATCAAATTTGAACTAGTAACTAATCCCAACATGGAAGTACTGAAAAAACTCATATAAGCAAAAAATCTCAAATATCCGTGATCATGAGACATATAATTATCACTATAAATAAGAACCATAATTCCAACAGTAGTAATTAATATTGACATAATAGAAGTAAGTGGATCGATCAAGTATCCGAATTCTAAAGAAAAATCATTATTGATAATCCAAGACCATACATATTGATAGACAGAACTGCTATTTATTTGCTGAATAGACAGATTCATGGAAAAAATCATGACTATACTTAACAATAAAACGCTTTGAAAAGCCCACATACGACGAAGACTTTTTGTTGCCGTCGGAAAAAGAAGAAGTCCCAACCCTATTAACATAGGAACTGGAAGTGGAAGAAAAGGTATTATCCACGCATATTGATATAATTGTTCCATAAAAAAAGTTTTTTTTTCTTAATTAATTGTTTCCGATTCACCGGATTTTACCTCTTTCGAAAAAGTCAATAAAAAATCAATATATGCACTAACTTATTTAATAATTTTAGATTAGTATTTATTCTGAGTCTTTTCAAAATCGTTCAAATATTCAAAACAAGAAGTTATAATTGGTCAAATGATATGACCAAGCAACATATAAAAACAAATACTTATAATAGGAAAATACAAATATAAATTCTTATTATTATTACGATAAATTATCATAATAATAATAAGAATTTATATTTGTATTGTAGAGCAAGGATAAAAATTTGGGCTAAAAAGAGTACTTGATGCTGATATGAATTATAGAATTAACTAAGGTCATCGGTCTAATGAAATAAAAACTCTTGATTTTAGTTAGTTTATTTCAACTCATTAACTAATTCATTATGGGATTCATTGTTTTCCATTTCAATTTATTAGTAAATTTTAGAAGATTATAGATCTAAAATGAACTTTTTTATCGAGAAAGGATAAAAAATGACTGAGATATTTTTTATCAAACCACGGATCCTTTAACAGATTTATTACTAGTCTCACTCGAATTTTAAAATTGAATTTAGGTGTATTTTTTATCAAAACTAAAAAACTCAATTTATTAGGCAAAAGTTTACAAGTCTTTGAAGTATTTTATTACATGTAAATAAAATAAAGTATAGAATAACAAAAATAAAAGTCTTTTAGGTTTTTTATTGATTTTATTAAGTTTGATTGATTTGATTTCTATGGCATAGCAGATTCTAAAGATATAACTTTGAGAGATAAACAACGAGAACTAAAAGTTCCAAACGAAAAAATTTAGGTTTTACGAATAGTGTATGGAATCAAAATTTTGTTATTTCGAGTAATTTTTGATCCAATTTTCACGGATCTTTGACATATCTATATTTCTTTTTTTTTGAATAGAATCTTATTTAGAGAAAAAATAGATAATGAATATGAATAAGAAATAATAATTTGTTTTGAACAATAGATGTCTTTCACATCCAACTATAACAATGAGTAACTTCTTCATTTTAAAATGGCAGTTCCAAAAAAACGTACTTCGATATCAAAAAAGCGTATTCGTAAAAATATTTGGAAAAGGAAAGGATATTGGGCAGCGTTAAAAGCTTTGTCATTAGGGAAATCTCTTTCTACCGGGAATTCAAAAAGTTTTTTTGTACGACAAACAAATAAGTCCTAAAATATTGGAATAATTTGTGAATTTCAAAATGAATATAAAATTAACAATTGGTAGTCCCTATTCTAATCAATATGAAATAGACTCTTAATTATAAGATTATAAGATGTCTAAAAGAAGAATTCTTCCGTTTTCTGAATTCTAAAAAAATCATTTTTTTACTTTTTTAGTATATTTTCACTCAGATTTTGGTGGTGTGGTGGGGAGTCTTTTTTTCCCCATCGACTTTTACAAAAATAAAAAAAAAATTATCTTTCTCGGGAGGGGCAGATATAAGATTTTTAGTTCAAATTAATTAATTGTTGAAACTAATGGATTTCATGTTAAAAATTTTTGGATAACTTTCTGACTTCTTAATTTATTGTACTATATGTAATTTAACATAAAAAGAACTTAATTGTTGAGATATTATGTACAAATAAAAATAATGTGTCAATTTTGAGTAATCAAGAATATGCCTATTTTGGATTCATTTAGAAAATTGATTTTTGTCTCAAATTTTGAAATCAGATAAACCAGAAATAATGACAATAAAAGTAAAAAAAAAAATTTTATTCTATCGAAAGAATTATCTAGTTGCAAGAGTTGTTTTTAGAATAGGATAAACTACGTCAAAGCCTTAAGATAAATAAACCGGACACCCTAAAGGAAAATAAATGAAACTAATGAACCTTTAAATTGACTTTTGAACTCGTTTTTTTATCAATTTGAATCTTTACTAAAAAAAAACTTATTTGATTGAATTGACTTGTTCAATCTCGACGATTGAATATAAATAGGCTATTATGAGT